ATGAGAATTTTAAAAAGTCATCCTTTATTAAAACTAGCTAATTCGTATCTTATAGATACATCACAACCTACTAATATTAGCTATCTTTGAAATTTCGGTTCTTTACTTGCAGTTTGTTTAGGTATACAAATAGTTACAGGTGTAACTTTAGCAATGCATTATAACCCTAGTATTGCTGAAGCATTTAACTCTGTAGAACATATAATGCGTGACGTAAATAATGGATGATTAATACGTTATTTACATAGTAACACAGCTTCTGCTTTTTTCTTCTTAGTTTACTTACATGTAGGAAGAGGTATGTACTATGGTTCATATAGAGCTCCAAGAACATTAGTTTGAGTTATAGGTGCTATAATACTTGTAGCTATGATGGGTATAGGTTTCCTGGGTTATGTTTTACCTTATGGACAAATGTCATTATGAGGTGCAACAGTTATTACTAACCTTATAAGTGCTATCCCTTGAATTGGACAAGATATAGTTGAATTCGTTTGAGGAGGTTTCTCTGTTAATAACGCAACTTTAAACAGATTTTTCGCTTTACACTTTGTATTACCTTTTGTTTTAGCTGCATTAGTTTTAATGCACTTAATAGCTCTTCATGACACAGTAGGGTCAAGTAACCCTTTAGGTGTTTCAGGTAACTATGATAGAATACCTTTTGCTCCTTACTACTTATTTAAAGATTTAATAACTATATTTATGTTTGTATTTGGATTAAGTCTATTTGTATTCTTCATGCCTAATGTATTAGGAGATAGCGATAATTATATAATGGCTAACCCTATGCAAACTCCAGCGGCTATAGTTCCAGAATGATACCTTTTACCTTTCTACGCTATATTAAGATCTATCCCTAATAAATTATTAGGTGTTCTTGCTATGTTTAGTGCTATATTAATTATATTAACATTACCTTACACAGATTTAGGAGAATCAAAAGGTTACCAATTTAGACCTTTAAGTAAAGCATTCTTCTATGTGTTCGTAGCAAATTTCTTAATACTAATGCAATTAGGGGCTAAACATGTTGAATCACCATTTATAGAATTGGGGCAAATTTCGACAGTTTTATACTTCTCGTATTTCTTAGTTATAGTACCTTCTGTAAGTTTAATAGAAAATACTGCAAAATATATAGCTACTACATCTAGTAGTTCGTTTCGTCTTCATTAAGTCTATATATTTAATAAATATTTTATTAGTATATCTTAGCTTAATTTGATCTTTACTTATATATTGTATTTGTTTATCTTTTGATATTGATCCAGCGCCCTTCCATACATTTCAAAGTTTTGACTTATTGTATCATGCCTTAAAAGAAGGTTTATCCTCTTTTTTTGTTAATGATAGTATGATTTATAATTTAGACGTTCCAAAACTTGCTTTTTCGAGTGATATTCTTGATAATCTAAAAATTGAATGTTATCAGCATTTAGAAGATAATAATTTTAGCACGACTTTATCTGAATGATCTAATTTTTCTAGAGATGTTACAGTATTACCTTGAGATAATGCTGTAGTTACACAGGATGATATAGCAGTAAGACTAAGTGTTATCGAAAATTTAAGGTGTCATGTAGGAAAAGAAGGAAATGGGGCTTTAATGTTGAATTATGTGGATTTTCGTTCTTCAGTTATGGGGAATCATGGCATAGATATGTTTGAGACTTTGTCAGATTCAAATTGAGTTAATTTTTATTATAGTATGGCAGAAGAGTTCGATTATTTCGTGGAATATTGTACTAGTTGTGGTGAATATCATGTATACAAATCAGATGTATTGAGTTATTTTGATCAATTAAGAGATTTACATTTAAATACTTCTACAGATTTTTGAGGTTTCTTCGCTGAAGTTTCAACAATGTATTCGGATTCTCCTGAGCAAATAATGCAAGATTCTAATTGAATGTTTGAAGAATCAGGAGATAACCCTATAGAATTTGAATCAGAAGATATTATGTCTGAAGCTAATTGAATGTTTCAAGAACCAGAAAGTTTTGAAACATACTCTAGTTCAATGTATGAAGAGCCAGAGGAAATTATGTCTGAAGCTAATTGAATGTTTGATGAATAAGTTTCTAAAAAAAAAGATTATGAAGTAGATGGTCTACACTTTGACTGCAAATCTTAAGTAAGAGGTTCGATTCCTCCATGATCTTTCTTTAAATACAATACTGATAAGAATACTACTAATTACTTTGTTTATATTAAAAAAAATTCTTAAAAATATAAAATTAGAAGTAATCTACATTAATTGTTGTTCGAACAATTAGTGATTAAATTGTTGTTTAAAGAAGTAGATGAGGAACAGAAATTAACATCCTCGATAAGTATGGGACTAGAGAGATGATTTTTGTCAACGAACGCTAAAGATATAGGAACTTTATATTTAATTTTTGCTTTATTTTCTGGATTATTAGGTACAGCTTTCTCTGTATTAATAAGATTAGAACTAAGTGGACCAGGAGTTCAATATATTGCAGATAATCAATTATATAATAGTATAATAACAGCACATGCTATACTGATGATTTTCTTTATGGTTATGCCAGCATTAATTGGAGGTTTTGGTAATTTCCTAATGCCTTTAATGGTAGGAGGTCCCGATATGGCCTTTCCAAGATTAAATAATATAAGTTTTTGATTATTACCACCTAGTTTAATACTATTGGTATTTTCAGCATGTATAGAAGGTGGAGTAGGTACAGGATGAACATTATATCCTCCTTTATCCGGATTACAAAGTCACAGTGGACCTAGTGTAGATTTAGCAATATTTGCATTACACTTATCTGGGGTAAGTAGTTTATTAGGGGCTATTAATTTTATAACTACAGTTGTAAATATGAGAACACCTGGTATAAGATTACATAAATTAGCTTTATTTGGATGAGCTGTAGTTATAACAGCTGTATTATTATTATTATCTTTACCTGTTTTAGCTGGAGGTATTACAATGGTTTTAACAGATAGAAATTTTAATACATCATTCTTTGAAACAGCTGGAGGAGGTGATCCTATACTATACCAACATTTATTCTGATTTTTTGGACACCCTGAAGTTTATATCTTAATTATACCTGGTTTTGGTATAATAAGTACAACTATTTCAGCTAGTTCTAATAAAAGCATCTTTGGATATATAGGAATGGTTTATGCTATGATGTCTATTGGTATATTAGGGTTCATAGTTTGATCTCATCATATGTATACAGTAGGTTTAGATGTTGACACTAGAGCATACTTTACAGCTGCTACATTAATTATTGCAGTTCCTACAGGAATTAAAATATTTTCATGATTAGCTACATCTTATGGAGGATCTATAAAATTAACACCTTCTATGCTATTTGCTTTAGGATTTGTATTTATGTTTACAATAGGAGGATTAAGTGGAGTTGTTTTAGCTAATGCTTCACTTGATATAGCTTTCCATGATACATACTATGTAGTTGCTCATTTCCATTATGTTTTAAGTATGGGTGCGGTTTTTGCAATGTTTAGTGGTTGATACTACTGAATACCAAAAATATTAGGATTAAATTATAACATCGTATTAGCTAAAATTCAATTCTGAGTTTTATTTATAGGAGTTAATTTAACATTCTTCCCACAACATTTCTTAGGATTACAAGGAATGCCTAGACGTATTAGTGATTATCCTGACGCTTTTGCAGGTTGAAATCTAATTAGTAGTTTTGGATCTATTATAAGTGTTGTAGCTGCATGATTATTCTTATATGTAGTATACAAACAATTAGTTGAAGGTAAAGTTGCTAACAGAAATCCTTGATTATCTGTACAATATTACACTGATACTTTACAAGCTCTTTTAAATAGAAGTTACCCTAGCTTAGAATGAGCATTAAGTAGTCCTCCTAAACCTCATGCCTTTGTAAGTCTTCCTTTACAAAGTAACTGTAGTTTATAATATTGCTACTGACAATAGTTAGGGCGCGACGTAGTCGCTCTTAAATTACTTAAATCTAGTTTTAGTCTTTTCTTATGAAGTAAGAAAATACAAAAAGTCTCATTAGCTCAATGGTAGAGCCGAATACTTCTAATATTCTGATTTTAGTTCGAATCTGAAATGAGATAACTCAGGGATAAACTCTGAAAAACACTTAATTATAGGTATATTTTTTTTACTGGTTTTTTATTTCTATCATACTTTAATAGAGTTTATAGCGAAACGAAGTCCCGACTTCGTACTTTGTAAGGCAATATGCTCGTCAGTCTTGTTATAAAACATGGCTCTTAAATTTTATTATTTAGTATTTATAAAACAAAAACCTTAATTTTTAGAAATAAATGTATTATACTTCAACTCTTTTATCTGTATTAGAAGTAGTTTTATTAATGTTGCCTGCTTTATTAGCAGTAGCTTATGTAACTGTTGCCGAAAGAAAAACTATGGCAAGTATGCAAAGAAGATTAGGACCAAATGCTGTAGGATATTATGGATTATTACAAGCTTTTGCGGATGCTTTAAAATTAATTTTAAAAGAATATGTTGCACCTACACAAGCTAATACTATATTATTCTTCTTAGGTCCTGTAATTACTTTAGCTTTCGCTCTATTAGGTTATGGAGTAGTACCATATGGGCCAGGTTTAACTTTAAATGACTTAGAATTAGGTATATTTTATATGTTAGCTGTTTCATCTTTAGGAACTTACGGTATTCTATTAGCTGGATGAAGTGCGAATAGTAAATATGCTTTTTTAGGTTCTCTTAGAAGTACAGCTCAATTAATTAGCTATGAATTAGTTTTAAGTTCAGCTATACTTTTAATCATCATGATTACTAGTAGTCTTAATTTAAATATTAATATACAAGCTCAAAAAGCAGTATGACTTATATTACCTATATTCCCAATTTTCTTAATATTCTTTATAGGTTCTGTAGCAGAAACTAATAGAGCTCCATTTGATTTAGCTGAGGCTGAATCTGAATTAGTTAGTGGGTTTATGACAGAACACGCAGCGGTTGTATTTGTCTTCTTCTTCTTAGCTGAATATGGTAGTATCTTATTAATGTGTATATTAACAAGTATACTATTTTTAGGTGGTTATTTAGCCGGATTTAATCTATTATACTGATTTAACTTAATAAATAATTTAGGTGCTTATGTATTTGATATAGATTGAGTGTTATCTGCTGAATATAATAACATGAAAAATTTTGTAAGTGCTTTTGCTGAAAGTGGTTTATTTTCTAGTCTTATTTTAGGTGCAAAAAGTTCTCTTTTAGTTTTCATTTTTATATGAGTTAGAGCTTCATTCCCTAGAATACGTTTTGACCAATTAATGTCATTCTGTTGAACAGTATTACTACCTTTATTATTTGCTTTCATTATATTATTACCTTGTACTTTATATGCACTTGATATCTTTGTAATAAATATTACAATATAATATTTGGATTTTGCTAGTTTGTGCTATCTAGTTTCTACTTCATCACTAGCTGCTGACGAAGTATGCCTCGTGGCTAAATAGGGTTTTTACTCCCTACTTAAAATACTGTAGATCTTACTTAATTATTTGGGAGCCGAAGGCGGCTATACATCGTAATTTCCTATTATGATACAAATTAAGACTTTGTTAAAAATTACTATCAAGAGTGATGTTATTATCCCTTTTACTTATTATTCCAATTATAGGTATATTTATTATATCTAGTTTTACTTCTTATGAAGGCCCTAACTCTAATGTTGAAAATGTAACGTTATACAAACAAATAGCATTAGTAACTTCTAGTGTTAATATGATTTTATCTTTTATCGTTTATATATTTTTTAATTCAAGTACAAATCAATTCCAATTTGTACAAGAACATTATAATGTTCAATTATTTGATATTTATTTAGGAGTAGATGGTATTTCTATCTATTTTGTGTTATTAACAACTATAATAATGCCTATTGCTTTATTATCGAATTGAAACTCTATAAAAGAAAATGTTAAATTTTATTTAAATACTATATTATTATTAGAAACATTATTATTAGGATGTTTCTTAGTTGCAGATATATTATTATTCTATATCTTTTTTGAAAGTATTTTACCTCCTTTATTTTTATTAATAGGTTTATTTGGATCTAGTAATAAAGTAAGAGCAAGTTATTACTTCTTTTTATATACAGTATGAGGATCTTTATTCTTATTATTAGCTATTTTAGCTATGTATTCTATAATGGGTACAACAGATTTTGATGCATTATTTAAAACAAATTTTGATTATACTACTCAGATTATATTATTTGGTGCTATTTTTATTGCATTCGCTGTAAAAACACCTGTAATATTTTTAAATAATTGATTATTAAAAGCTCATGTTGAATCACCTTTAGGTGGAAGTATTATATTAGCTGGTATTGTTTTAAAATTAAGTTTATACGGTATATTTAGATTAATTTTACCTGTATTACCAAAAGCTACATTAGATCTAACTTTTATAGTATATACTATAGGTGTTATCACTATAATATACGCAAGTTTTAGTACATTAAGAACTGTAGATGTTAAAGAATTAATTGCATATAGTTCTGTATCTCACGCTGCTGTATATTTAATAGGTGCATTTAGTAATACAATTCAAGGAATTGAAGGAAGTATTGCTTTAGGTTTAGCTCACGGATTTGTATCTAGTGGTTTATTTATATGTGCTGGAGGAATATTATACGATAGATCAGGTACTAGAATGATCTATCTATACAGAGGTATAGCTCAACTTATGCCTTTATTCTCTATATTATTCTTTATATTATCTTTAGGTAATTGTGGAGCTCCTTTAACTTTAAATTTTATAGGAGAATTTATGTCTCTTTATGGTATGGTAGAAAAATTACCATTATTAGGTGTATTAGGTTCTACATCTATAGTATTCTCTGCTGCATATACTATTTATATGTTTAATAGAATTACATTTGGAGGTTCTTTCACTAAATTTTTTGAAGAAAATATATTTGACACAACAAAAAGAGAATTCACACTATTGTTTATATTAGTTTTATTTACTGTTATACTTGGAATATACCCTTCTTTAATATTAGATAGTTTACACTATTCTGTTGCTAATCTAATTTATAGTTTCTAATAAACTTGTATATTTTATATTAGTAAGATAAGGCAAGCAACCGGCAGGTTGCTGGTTTTTCCTTGGTTAGTGGAATATTTAAAGTTTAAACAACTTATAGCTACCGCGGACTACGTAATAGTGGTCGCGGCTTTAATAAAATAAATATAACTAGATTATGAAGTAGATGGTCTACACTTTGACTGCAAATCTTAAGTAAGAGGTTCGATTCCTCCATGATCTTTCTTTAAATACAATACTGATAAGAATACTACTAATTACTTTACCTGGCTGACTACAATTAGTAGTCATTAGATTAGAATCAGTAGCGATCAACCCAAAGGTTTGATTTTTATTAAGTTGTTTGTTTGGTTTTATTATAGCCAGTCAGCTGAGAATGTAAACTGTATAATATATGGATCTAAACCAAATATATTAGTAGTAGCTATAAGGACGCAGCTGTAGCTGCGACTCCTTCTATTTATCTTCGAGTTTAATATTAAACCTTAATACTCCTCTGATTAAGTTACGATTTATAAGTATTTATCTCTAAAATTCTCTGTAAATGCCTCAATTAGTACCATTTTATTTTATTAACGAAGTAACTTTTGCTTTTGCTATAATTGTATTACTAACATACGTATTTTCTAAATACGTATTACCAAGAATAGTTAGTTTATTTGTATCTCGTCTTTTTATCTCAACATTATTAGATAAATTTGGAGTATAATAAATTATAGATATTTAGATTTTTGTAGGCTTATATAAAAAGCTTAGAGTATAATATGAATACTTTAAGTTTAAACAATTTAAATAAAGAAATTTCTAGCCCTTTAACTCAATTTGAAATAAGAGATTTATTAAGTATAGATTTACCTATATTAAGTGATTTACATATATCTATGACTAACATAGGATTATATTTAACAATAGGATTAGTTTTCACATTAATTTTAAGTGTATTAAGTATAAATAATAACAAATTAATTAGTAACAACTGATCTATTAGTCAAGAATCCTTATATGCAACAATACACGGTATAGTTGTAAATCAAATAAATGCTAGAAGCGGTCAAGTATATTTCCCTTTTATTTACACTTTATTTATATTTATATTAATAAATAATTTAATAGGTATGGTACCTTACAGTTTCGCATCAACTAGTCATTTTGTTTTAACATTTGCTCTTAGTTTCACTATTGTTTTAGGTGCAACTATATTGGGATTCCAAAAACATGGTTTAAAATTCTTTTCATTATTAGTACCAGCTGGTTGTCCTTTAGCTTTATTACCTTTATTAGTTTTAATAGAATTTATTTCATACTTAGCTAGAAATATTTCTTTAGGGCTTAGATTAGCCGCTAATATATTATCAGGTCACATGTTATTACATATATTAGCAGGATTTACTTACAATATTATGACTTCAGGTTTCATATTCTTCTTCTTAGGATTAGTACCTTTAGCTTTTATAATTGCTTTCTCTGGTTTAGAATTAGGTATCGCATTTATACAAGCTCAAGTATTTGTAGTTTTAACTAGCGGTTATATCAAAGACGGATTAGATTTACATTAATTCGAAGCTTTATGGCGGAATTTAGTAGTTTGTCGGCCACCTAGTCTGCCGTATATCTATATAAATTTGCAATCTAGGGTATTATCTTAATGGTAAAAAATAGTCTTAGGCTCTCTTAAATAATAAGAATCCTATTAGCTATAGAGACTTAGTAATAATCTGGGTTCAATACGAATACATAAATCATTAATAGTATTTAAGAATTCAATATTAATATTCAAGCTCTCTACAATAATAAAACATTGATCTTTAAACAGGGATTTGTAGTTGTAGGAGTTAACCTTTAATTTAATAATAACCACATAAAGAACGTTAAGTTTAAATTTATTCTTAATAATTTGATTTAATAAAACCGTAAAAATCCAGATAATTTTTAGAATTAGGTTCAAGTATGTGCTTTTTAAAAAGAATACTATATAAATACTAATCCTAATTTAGTGATAAAGATGGTAAAGTTCTCCCTTTAGTTAGTATATAGATAACTAATAATTATCATAATAAAAATAATGGTCATTTCTAGAGAAAATAAAAAATAATAGTGTGTGTTAGTTATTTTTAAGTTCTTTATTTGTAGAAGCAATGAATAAAAGAAAAATTATTCCTTGGCGATACGTATTAATAAAAAAATTATTTGCTGGATATTATTTATAAAAGTTTTCGCGGAACTTGTTCATTTAAAGTTAAAAAGCTAGTTTACGCGGGACTAGTTTTTTTAAATGAATAAAAAATACAGTTTTCGCTTAACTATTTCATTTAAACCAGAAATTCTAAAATATAGCTTTAACGAAGTATTAGATTAAAGGGAAAGTGAAAGGTATTTTAGTCTTTAATGAAATAGTTTGCTTCTATTTCTTAAATATCTAATTCATAGTTTTTAGGTAGAGTGAGTAGATTATTCAAGAGTTAATAAAGAATGTCTGGCTGGCCACCAGAGTATAAACTATTATTTGCGGACAATTAACCCTATATTTATAAGTTTTTTGTCTCATCTTGCATGTGATGTACTTGGCATCAAATTAAATAGGATATTAATTTCTAGGGTACAGTAAAAGCGGGGGGAGATTTACAAGTAGGCGGAGCCTAGAAATTAAATACCAAGTATATTTTATATATAATTAAATATGATGTAATAGGTTTAAAATTGTAGTAGTTTTTTGACAACCCCCTACTTATAAAAAACATAAAAGTTGTGCATAAACAAGTGCATACCTTAAGTACATCCCACGACAGTCCGCTTATAAATGTGTAAGATAGGGCGAGTGTGCTAGTGCACGTGTTTTGGTAAGTACTAAAAAAATATATTTATTACCATATGTTTGGTAAGCGTGACGACCAATTCGTCACGATTAATATAGTTTTTACTTAACATGAGGTATGAATGGAGCGTATTCTTATCCTAAACAGCTTTGGATTTATTAGTGATGTATTTGACATCAAGCAGATTGTGAAATACATCAATGAAATTATATAAATGAGTTTGGTGATGGCTCTGAATGAATGCTGTCCAAATGCTTGACACATGCTAATCGTACGATTAATATAATGAATAATTTAATTAATAAGTGGTGTACAGGTGAGTATATGATATTTTCACTACCTTAAAGTGAGGGATAAAATACCACATAATAATAAAGGCAAAAGCCGCTTTAGGAAGAAGATTAATATCGTCGAGAGAGGTAGTAGTAAAGGTAATGTCTTCACTAGCTTTAAAATCTCGTAACCGTAACTGAAAGGTTGATCGGTCACATTGGGTCTGAAAAAAGCCCAATGCAAAATTAGTACAGCAGTGGGGAATTTTGGTCAATGGCCTAACGGCTGAACTGGCAATTTGGGGAAACGAAACAGAATTGTTTATACTAAAATAAAGTTTTAAGTACGTATTAATTATGATAATATGTATAGTAGTCTTGACCAATTACGTGCCAGCAGTCGCGGTAATACGTAAGAGACGAGCATTATTCATATTAAATAGGTTTAAAGGGTACCCAGACGGTCAAAATACCTTAACTAAAAGGAGTACTTGACTAGAGTTTTATGTGAGAAGACCGTACTTGAGGTGGAGAGATTATATTCTGTGATACCAAGGGGACTGATAAAGGCGAAAGCTGTCTTTTATGTAATAACTGACGTTGGAGGACGAAGGCATAGAACACGAACAGGATTTGACACCCTAGTAGTCTTTGCAGACAATGATGAATGCCATGGACTAGTCGCTAAAATAGGAACTCGTGTCCTATAAGGCAACACTTTAGAGTGTAGCACAATTTAGGATGCGAGTGTAGTTTAAGCAGAATTAGTCTATAAATGAAAATGAAAGCATTTCACCTCAAGAGTAATGTGGCAACGCAGGAACTGAAATCACTAGACCGTTTCTGACACCAGTAGTGAAGTATGTTATTTAATTCGATGATCCACGAAAAACCTTACCACAACTTGAATATTTAGCAATAAATACAGGAGTTGCACGGCTGTTTTCAGTTAATGTTGTGAAACTGTGGTTCTTCCATGGAATTAACGGAATCCTTTGCTTTATTTATATAAAGTTTTATAAAGCAATCTTTCTTTATAGCGGAAAAGATAAAAAGGAAAAAGACAAGTCATCATGGCCCTTATGTTGTGGGCTATAGACGTGCCACGTAGTCCTTAACAAAGAGATGCGAAAATGCGAATTTTAGCTAATCTCAAAAAAGAGGATATAAATTATACAAGGATTGTAGTCTGAAATTCGACTATATGAATAAGTAATTACTAGTAATCGTGAATCACCATGTCACGGTGAATTAAATCTCGGATTGGTACTAACCACTCGTCGCATGCTGAAAGGAGCTTACGCAATAAGTTTGCTATTTTGTTATAATCTCTTTTATAAATTGGATTAAAATATTATAATGGAATTCTTCGTATGCGTGACTCTGATTAGTGTTAAGTCGAAATATGGTTCGTGTAGTGGAAGTTGCACGGGGTTTATAAACCTAAAAAATATAATATATTAGGTGCTGCTTATCGCAGCCCAATTATTAAAAGTGAATTCTTTATTTTAAATGTTGCTTTCAAAAGCAATAACTATTTAAGACTGAATTCACTCTTTATATTAAGTGTTGCCCATTGGCAGCCTATTTATTGAAAAATAAATAGTCAGCTTATATAAAGAAGGAGAGTTCCTTTATTGGCAAGAAGGGTTGAGCTGTAAACTCAATAGCAATTTTCTGCTTTAAGAGTTCGAATCTCTTGTCTCCTAAAAATCTAAAGCCTTTATAGCTCAACGGTAGAGCATAATACTGTTAATATTATGATAGAGGTTCGATTCCCCTTAAGGGCTTCGTTGGGGATAATGGACGCCTAACTTAGCCTATCTAGTCCGAGCAATTCGATAATTACAAAATAAAATACAAAATGACAAATCTATCGAGAAGTCAATTTCAAGACCATCCGTTTCACCTGGTATCTCCTTCACCGTGACCTATCTATACTAGTATAAGTTTATTAACATTAACTCTAAATGCAGCACTATCTATGCATAATTTTTTAAATGCTTATGTGATATTTTATGTAGGGCTTTTTTTAGTAGTTAGCTCTATGACTTTATGATTTAGAGATATAATAACTGAGGGTACATTTTTAGGAAACCACACATTAGCAGTGCAAAAAGGATTAAATTTAGGTGTTATTCTTTTTATAGTGTCTGAAGGATTATTCTTTGTAGCTATATTCTGAGCATTCTTCCATAGCTCACTAACACCTACAGTTGAACTAGGAGCACAATGACCACCTATGGGTATAGATCCAATAAATCCTTTTGAGTTACCTCTACTTAATACTGTAATATTATTATCTAGCGGGGCTACAATTACTTATAGCCATCATGCTTTAATACAAGGAGACAGAGGAGGAGCTTTATATGGTGCTATTGCTACTGTATTATTAGCCTTAGTTTTCACAGCTTTCCAAGGTGTAGAGTATTCAGTTTCATCATTTACTATAAGTGACGGAGCGTTTGGTACTTGTTTCTACTTCGCAACAGGTTTTCACGGATTCCATGTTATAATTGGTACACTATTTTTAGGAGTCGGACTATGAAGAATCTATGCTTATCATTTAACTGACAACCATCATTTAGGTTTTGAGGGCGGTATTCTTTATTGACATTTCGTTGATGTAGTTTGACTTTTCTTATATGTATCAATATATTACTGAGGTTCTTAATGTATACCATTAATCGAATGAAGAGAGTAAGAGACAGCGAGAAAAATATAGAATTACCTTTTATATTTTCTTTCTAATTAAAAAGTTATTTTAAATGTTTTAAAATTAGATTGAAAACAAGGTTAATATTTAGAGCTAAGAAACTATAAATAGTAAATATACTGGAATTATTAGTAAAGTATATAATATACTATAAATATACTGGAATTATTAGTAAAGTATATTCTATGGAATATAGTATAAACGGTTATCATTTAATGGTAGGATTGCTGTCTTCCAAACAGAGTGTGTTGGTTCGATTCCAACTAACCGTAAATATTTGAACTAATAGCTTAATTGGTAAAGACTTCTCCTGTCACGAAAAGGGATGTCGGTTCGATGCCGACTTAGTTCGATTATTTTAAAGTATACTAGAGAGTCTTTGTAGGAAAGGTCGCCATAGGTAGGGCAAGATATTTGCTAAATATTATGTGAAAACATTTGGGCGTTCGAGTCGTCTTCTTTCCGTAGCAGGCCAAATCTGTAAGATTTACCTCTGTTTTATCACTTCCCCCACAAGGGGTAAAATTTATCCAAGCAATATGTCAAATTTGTTTATCATAGATGAAATATATACTAGTGGGTTTAAAACAGGAGCTTTAGATATTGTTTCTATATTTGCAATATTATGTGCCATTTTAACAATTGTAAGTAAAAATCCGATAGTCTCTGTTTTATTTTTAATAGGATTATTTGGGAGTGTATCTTCTTATTTAATATTATTAGGTTTAAATTTTATAGGTTTATCTTACTTAATTGTTTATATAGGTGCTGTATCTATACTATTTTTATTCATTTTAATGCTAATTAATATTAGAGTTAGTGAATTACAAAGTAACACTAAAAATAGTATACCTTTAGCTTTATTTATAACAATATTTTTTAATTATTTAGTATTCCAATTCTTACCATATGATTTAGCTATTTTAAATAATTCAAATAATTCATTAAATAATGTATTATACCACACATCATTTAATGCTCCCGGAGAAAAATTATTTAATAATACTACAATCTCAAATTTAGGAGGAGAAAGTTCTGATCTATTTTTTGCTACAAGTAGTAGTTGAGATGGAAATTTAATAGAAACAAGCCATATATCTAGTATAGGAAATATACTATATACAAGTCATAGTATGTGATTAATACTAGCCAGTTTTATTCTATTGTTAGCTATGATAGGTGCAATAGTTATTACAATAAAACCAAAAAAAAAAAGGGATTAGCTCAATGGTAGAGCAACCGTTTTACACACGGCAGGTTAAGTGTTCGAGTCACTTATTCCTTAAAAAAAAAAAGAGTATAGTTTAATGGCAAAACAAGGAGCTTCAACCTCCGAATTCTTAGTTCGAGTCTGAGTACTCTTGTATTTTTAAAATCTTCTAAATTCTTTAACTTAACGGTAAAGTGCATTTTTGATAAGAATGAAATTCAAGTTCGATTCTTGGAAGAATTAAAAAGTGAGCAAGATGTAATTTGCCCTAAAAAGAGAATTGACTGAGTGGTTTAAAGTGTCGGCCTTGAGTACCGGTATGGGATTGCCCCATCATGGGTTCGAATCCCATATTCTCTGTTTTTTGCTGCGAAGCTAGTTTGCTGCAGCCTAAAAGCAAAAATTTACCTTTTACAGATTAGGGCCGGGTTGGTTAGGCGCTCCTTTTGGGAAGGAGAATAGTTGCGTTCGAACCGCAATAATCTGAAATTGGAATCAATAGAAATGTAATGGATATAGAACATATATTTATATATAAATATACAAGTATACAAAGAAACTATTATGGAAATCTGGCTATGTATTAAAGGGTATGATTTATTTACTCAAATTAGGAATTTAGTGGTTTTCGCCCTAAAAACTTATTTTAAATATAAACCCTAAGAGAAGTTTTTTAATAAACGAAGTGAATTGAAATATCTTAGTAACTTCAGGAAAAGAAATCAAAAGAGATTCTATAAGTAGCGTGAGTGAAAGTAGAGGAGCCTATTTAATAACAAGTAAAATGGTTTAGAAACTGTTTGAATTTATTGCTTGATCCCTGTAAGGGAAAGGGCCCGGGGAACCTTCCTCAAAGGCTAAATATAATACATAAGCGATAGTGAATAGTATCGTGAGATAATGATTAGAATTAGTAGTTTTATAAGCAGTTCGAGCTAAAGTGAGAACGTACCTTTTGCATAATGGGTCACCAAGTTAACATTAGATGCGAGTGAAAGCGTAGGTAAACCAATCGTTAAAATAACGAAGAGTGTCTAAAGTTAGACCCGAAGCCTGGTGATTTTACCATAATCAGGATTATAAAAGTCCGAACGGGTTATCGTTGTAAAGATATCCGAAGAATTATGGTAGGTAGTGAAAGACAACACTGACTAGGATAGCTGGTTTTCTGCGAAACCTATAACAGTAGGCAATTTGAGTAACATCTTAGCAGGTACAGAATTTAATCTCAGACAAGATGTTCTAATTTTAGTTCGGCGACGAACTAAAACAACATGTTGATTTGTATATATCGGGGGATCGTGAAGATTTTATCGGTGAGTATGTAGACTCGGAATGGCAAAGATGGATCTTGAATTATCAGACATAGAATGATAAGGTTGTATGTCAAAAGGGAAACAGCCCAGAACAAGAGTTAAGGTTCCAAAATTATTAGTTAAGTGAAATTAAGAAGGTTATTATTAAAGTCGACAAGGAGATGGGCTTAGAAGCAGCCAAATTTTGAAGACCTCGTAACAGAGCGCTTGTTAAGTTTTAAAAGCATCGAAAATTTAACGGATCTAAACAATATACCGACACCTTGTCCATATTTTACTATATATATTATTGTAATTTAGTGGGGTAGCAGAACGTTGAATTAAATTAGGATATTTCTTCTGTGAAGAAATATATAACAAACAATTCAAGTGAGAATGGTGACATGAGTAACGAATAAGAAGGACATTTTACCGAAAAAGCCTAGTAAAATCTCTACGTATCATAACTATGGTAAATAGGGATTCCCTTCCTCTGGGAGGGATCGCCTCTTTTAAGAGTAGTAATCTTCTTTATGATGATTACTTAGAGTTACTAGGTATTTGAGTAAGTACTAAATCCTCCGCCTAAAGCTTATGGATGGAAAAATATGCCCCTTAAAGTAACGGCCTCTAAGTTATAAATCTAAAGGTTTAAACGATGAGAAAATCTTTTTTACTAAATGACAACACTTACAAGTGATAAGTGTGCTGGAAAAAATAGTAATATATTTTGTTAAGTATATACAATAAACTAAAGAGATGAGTATAGAAAGAGAAGATGAAAAAATAACCGTACCTAGAAACTAAAACAAGTAAGCTAGTAGAGAATACGAAGGCGTAAATGAGCTAACAATCATAAAGGAACTCGGCAAACTAACTACCGTAACTTCGGGATAAGGAGAGCTCATTAGTCCTGATTAATATCGGGTAAAAAGGAAGAAGCATAAAATAGTGTTGTACGACTGTTTAATTAAAACACAGCACTTTGCTAAAAGATTAAAAATCGAAGTATTGAGTGTGATGTCTGCCCGATGCCGGCTGGTTAACGAATATAACTAAATTGATCAATAAATTTGGTGTTGAAGGAACCCCCGGTTAATGGCGGCCTTAACGTGAGGGTCCTAAGGTAGCGAAATGCCTTGGCCGTTAAATGCGGTCTTGCATGAATGATGTAACGATACAACAGCTGTCTCTATGATTGACTCAGTGAAATTGGAATAACTGTGCAGATACAGTTTACCTCTAGTTAGACGAGAAGACCCTATGCAGCTTTACTGTTACTAATTATAGGGTATGATGAATTAATTTTCAGATTATAAGGTACATTGATTCAATAAAAATGAAAATCCTTTATTTTCACGTCATACTTCAGAATTAATTTTGGAAATTCACCTGGCTGGAATGGCGACTTCGTCATTTAGGCGGGAGTGAAAGAAAAGATTAACCTAGTCTGACATATAAGTAGCCTTAGGTAAGGAATATATTGTTAGGAGACAGTTTATGTGGGGCACAGACCCCTTAAAGAGTAAAAGGGAGTGTCTAAAATTTATTTGTTATAAAATTTATAACGTTGTTTGTGGTTTTATGTAGTTTTACTATATTTAATCTTATGAAATTCACTTTATCTACCCTTGTTGTAGATACGGATGGATCTAAGGTACGATTTTCACTATGGTGAAAGTAGCGGTATAGAAAAAAATATTATGAATAGCGACGTCGTCGCTATTCTAATGTTTTTGGAGTTATTAAGGTGACTGGTCGGAAAATCTCCCCCCCGCTCTTAATAATAATGATAAATACTTGAAAAGCTCAACGGCTAATTCGTGCCATACTGTTTGATTAACAACAAATCTTACAGTTGCGTAAGCAGGGCATAGGATCACAAGATGCAAAAAGGAAAGATCTTGGATTATTGGAAAAGCTACGCTAGGGATGTTTGTCCTTCAATATTTTTAAACTCTCGACCTAGCCTCAGGGCCGTAAGGCCGGAGGCGAAAGGGAGAAAAGTTAAAATTATTGAGAATATATTGGGTTAATTTCAAGAATTACTTATATAAGTAGATTTGAAGCGAAATTTATCTTGGCATAATTATATAAGATAAAATCGTTCAACGACTATAAGGTGAGTTATGCTAACAATAATCCTTTTTAACACCCAACATTTTTATTACCATACACTTATAAAAAAAAAGATAAAAAGAAAGAAAATTTCATTTTATGAAAACGAAAGCTCTAAATACAAATGCTAAAATTTTTCGTTCTAATTTAAACAATAAGTTTAAATTAACACCGTTTAATCTTCAATTAAATGATTTAGGTAGAGTAAAATACTTACCTCCTGTATCTAAAGAATGAAAAAATACAATCTATTCATATTATAAAAAAAATATGCAAAACTTACCTGTAGATAGTATAAATGCGAATAAAGTAATACAAAGTTATTTTAATTTATATTTTGATAATAAATTTCAAGGATCAAGATTGATATCTCCTAAAACAAGAAGTTTATTATTAAAAAAAATCTATGTAAGTAAAATGGAAACAAAACATACAAATTCTAAAGCTATAGTAACTTTATACACTATTAATGCAGAGAAGAATAATGTATATCAAGAATATTTTAAAGAATTAAATGGTTGTGAAGATGAATTCTTAACTTTATTTAAAGATGAATTAAAAAACATAATTCATGGTGCTAAATCTTCAGGAGCCCAGGAGTTACTAGCTAATACTAATAATATTACTTTAGTAGCCTTAGGTTCTAAAAACGAAGATCAAAAACAAATTCTTTTTTCTAAATATAAATTCTTAACAGAGTCTTTAGAATGTTTTAATTTATATTTAAGATTATATTTAAGCATCCAATTTAAAGAATCATATTCGGATAAATTGGATTTATTAAGAAAATACGAATTAAATTATTATTTAAATAAATTGAAATTTGAAAATATTTACTTACATAAATTAAGTAGTATTTTATCTAAAATTTTTAATAAAAATATCGAATTTAATATAATAAATTTGAAATCTTTGGCTTTTAACCCTGAAATTTTTACTCAAGCTTTGACTTTAAAATTAAGAAAACCTAAATCTCAGGTTATAAGAGTAATGGATAGTTTATTAAAAGTAGCCAAATTACCTCAAGTTAATAGAATTCAGGAAAAAGCTATTATGGTTAAATCTAAAGATTTCTCTTTATTACAAAATGCTTACCCTAATTTAAGTTTAGTTTCTATATTAAAGGACTCTAAATTAATAAATTCAGGTTCTTATAATTCATTATTGGAAGCCAAATCTTATGATACTATAGCAGCACAAACTTCACTTAACGACTCACAAAAACAGCATAGTAAATACTATAGCAATATTTCTAATATAATATTTAATTCTATTAAATATAAAAATTTAGGAGGTGTAAGATTAGAAGTTAAAGGAAGATTAACAAGACGTAATAGAGCAGATAGATCTGTATTTAAATTTAAATGAAAAGGAGGATTAAGAAATATAGATTCTTCTTTTAAAAAATTATCTACAGTAACATACAGAGGTTATTATAAACCAAATGTAATGTATTCATTATCTGCATCCAAACGTCGTGTAGGATCTTTCGCAGTAAAAGGTTGAGTAAGTGGTAAATAAGCATATTTCGTAGCGATTACGTAGACTAAATAAGTTATGGTTGGGAGCGCGTGCTATAAGTCGCTCTAATAAAAATGAAGACATAGTCTGAACCATTTTGTGAAAAATGGAAATAAAATTTATTATGATAACATGTAGAACAGGCTAATTTGCGCAAGAGTGTACAAAATGAGTGCGCGGTTTGGCACCTCGATGTCGGCTTAACTTATCCTCATGGATGCAGAAACTATGTAGGGTACGACTGTTCGTCGATTAAAAAGTTACATGAGCTGGGTTAAATACGTCGTGAGACAGTATGGTTTCTATCTTCTAGAGGGAATTTGAATAAAATAAGGATTAACCTTTGTACGAAAGGAACAGGAAAAACTTAACCCAAAAGGTTAGGTTATATTAATTGTTAACCTCTGGTTTACCTGTTGTTTATAAGCCCAATATTAATTTATTCTAAAAATTTATGATTTTTATAAGGGATGTTACTTACACTAAAGTAAATATATATTATAGGCACGGCAGGAAAGCTAAGTTAGTTAAAGATAAGTGCTGAAAGCATATAGGCACGAAGCTTACCTTAAGATATTTCTAATTCACGTAATATACTATTACGGCATAATATTATTATTATTGCAATAGGCTTTGTTTGTAATGATCTAGAGATCTTAAGATACAAAGTACTAATTTTAAAGTAACTATTTATTAATATATCTTACATTTTTTTTACCTTAGTACTACAAAGTAGCCGGTTCCATACGGCGATTTTTGTCGAGGTGGCATAATTCACTACCAGCGAGGAGCTTGCGCTCTTAGTGTTGAGCAATGAATCACGTGCCAGCCGTCACGGTAATACGTGAGGTACTATAACTAAAGGGGCTAATAAAGCCTATCATATAAATGAAAGCCAGCCTGGTTAGCATAAAAGTAATGCAATTGTTTTGTAATCAATAGACGCAAGCGCGATACTTGCACTGGGCTTAAAGAATAGGATTAGTAGTCAAGTGGTAAAGACATAGCTCTTTCAATGCTACATACGCGGGTTCAAACCCCGCCTAGTCTAGTCAGCGGGTTGATGTAATAGTAACATATTTGACTCATGATCAAATTATATTGGTGCGAATCCTTTGCCCGCATAATAGAGGCTATAGCTTAATTGGTAAAGTGTACTGCTCATGACAGTAATTATAAGTGTTCAACTCACTTTAGCCTTATTTGCTGCTAATACGGCTTTGTAGCAAGCTTTAAATCCGAGTGCTGGAATAGGTAGACAGGGTATTCTTAAACAATACTGATGAAATTTCGTAAACGTTCAAGTCGTTTTTCGGATAATAAAGGGGATATAGTTTAATTGGTAAGACTTTGATTTTGCATATCAACATTTCAGGTTCGATTCCTGATGTCTCCACTTTTTAGACTTAAGCTCGTGAAGCTCAATTGGTAGAGCAAAATATTGAAGCTATTTTGGTTATAAGTTCAAGTCTTATCTCGAGCATAAAAAGGGTGATGATGGAATTGGTAGACATGAACAGTTTAGGCCTGTTTGATATATTTGTATCTGTATCCGTTCAAGTCGGATTCACCTTATCAGGTTATGTTGTAGACTAATGGGTAAGTCATAAATTTTTGGTATTTACAATTGAGTGTTCGAATCACTCCAACATAAGGTGGATATAGCTCAATTGGTAGATCGACTGTTTGTGGTACAGTATGTTCCCTGTTCGAACCAGGGTATTCACCCACACCCTAAGAGGTGAGAAGCAGAGTAACCCGGATAGTTTAATTGGTTAAAACTTTAATTTCATGCATTAAAAATGGGAATTCGATTTTCCCTCCTGGTTATAAAGATCGAAAGATGGCTAGCCATAAGTCAGCAGGTTACTGTATACTATTTTATTTCTTTTCTACTATAGTAGCGAGCAGGCCGGCAGCAGGCTGGAGCCATCGGCGAGCAGCCGAATAAGATCCTACTTAGGAATAAAAAAAATTCTTAACTTTATCAGGATAGTTTAACAGGTTAAAACGTTAATTAGGGTTACTCTGCTTTATGCCCGGCAGCCTAGGCTGCCGGGATCAGAAGTATACCTACGAAGTACGAAGTCGCGGGACTTCGTCTTAATTAAAAATGAGAATTCGAATTTCTCTTCTGATTATAAAAATTTTACATGATAATAACTTCAATACTATTTCTTTTGCTTTCTAACGCCGTCACAATTAGACGAGATATTTCAATACTTTTTAACAGAGTCGCAATTTTAGCTTTAGTTTATTGTATTTTACAAGATACAATGAGCTTATCTTTAGTAAGTAATGGTATAGGGTTACATGGAGGTTTACTTCATATAACTAATATTACTCAAATTTTCCATATATTTATATATTTTGTTAGTATATTAATTATACAGTTAACAAGTTTTCATCCTAGAAAAGTTTGAGTTCCAGAATACTCTTCTTTAAATCAATTATTATTTAATAAATTTATTTATTATAGAACAAAAATTATTAACAAAATGGGAGAACACTTAAAAATAATAGAATACCCTTTAATATTATTATTTATTATTGTAGGTGCAGTTTTCTTAATATCAACAAATGACTTAGTATCTATATTCCTTTCAATAGAATTACAAAGTTATGGTTTATATATATTAAGTACAATATATAGAAATTCTGAATTATCTACTACTGGAGGTCTAATCTATTTCTTATTAGGTGGATTAAGTTCATGTTTTATATTATTAGGGACAGCTTTATTATACGCAAATTCCGGTACTACAAATTTAGACGGTTTATACGTGATTAACAGTATAAGTGACTTTAGTGATATGACTTACTGATATCAACCTTATTATATAAATTTTGCTTTATTAGTTTTTAGTATAGGGTTCCTATTTAAAATTAGTGCAGCTCCTTTCCATTTCTGATCTCCGGATGTTTATGACGCTATTCCTACTATAGTTACAACATTTGTAGCTTTAGTAGCTAAAATATCTATATTAATATTCTTACTAGAATTAGTTTATTACACAAGTAATAACTTTTATTCTGGAGGAGGACAAGATGTAAATTGAACTTTTGGTTTAATTATAAGTTCACTATTCTCATTAATTATAGGTACAGTTGTAGGTTTAACTCAATTTAGAATCAAAAGATTATTTGCTTATAGTACTATATCCCACGTTGGTTATATGTTATTAGCTTTAGGTATATCAAGTATAGAATCTACTCAAGCTTTTATATTTTATTTAACACAATATACTATAAGTAATTTAAATGCCTTTATTATATTAATAGCTATAGGATTTTCTTTCTATCGTTATGTAACTAATAATAAAGAACATGAAGAACTTTTAGATAAAAATAATTCTCCTGTACAATTAGTTAATCAATTAAGAGGATATTTTTATATTAATCCTTTATTAGCCTTAAGTTTTGCTATTACAATATTTTCTTTTATGGGTATACCACCTATGGTAGGATTTTTTGGAAAACAAATGGTTTTAAGTGCAGCTTTAGATAAAGGATATATATTTATAACTTTAATTGCTATTTTAACTAGTGTTGTAGGTGGAGTATATTATTTAACTATTGTTAAAGAAATATTTTTTTATACACCAGAATATAAAGTTAACCCTCTATTAGAAAATTTAACTTTACACGGTAATATTTACGATAAATATAATAATTTTATTAAATCTTTAGAATTTAAACATAATAATATAGTTATAGCTAGTCCTATGGCTTTTATTATTTCTGTTATTACTTTAGTAATATTATTATTTATATTTATAAATAATGAATGATTAAGCATGGGTACCATATTGGTACAAATTTTATTTAATTATTAATGAGTAGTATGACATTTTTTTTTGTTTTTGTACTTATATTAACTTTCCTTTTTTTAGTTCTTAATTTTGTTTTAGCACCACATAACCCTTATCAAGAAAAATATAGTATTTTTGAATGTGGGTTTCATAGTTTCCTAGGTCAAAATAGAACTCAATTTGGTATAAAATTTTTTATTTTTGCTTTAGTTTATTTACTGTTAGACTTAGAGATTTTAGTTATATATCCATTTGGTGTTAGTGAATACGATAATGGTATATACGGATTAATAATTATGCTTATATTTACTGGTATTATTACTGTGGGGTTTGTATTTGAATTAGGTAAAAATGCATTAAAAATAGATAGTAGACAATCTGTTGTTGATTCATATAAATCGAATTCTTTTGTAAATACTTATTCTCAAAATTAACTTAAGATGTACGTAGTCGGCCTATAACATAAGAAAATTATCGCTAGCCGGTAGGCCGAAGAAGGCCGATACCCTAGCAAGCGATAATCCTTAGTTAGATATAAAATAAAAGGGATTTTAGTATAATGGTAAATACATATGACTTTTAATCATTATGATATTGGTTCGAATCCAATAAATCCTAACCATATTTATTATAAACCTTGTAATAAATATGCGTAACCTATAAAGATAAAAGAACCCTTCCGTTCTTATCTTTATCCTAAAAGTAAAGGAATTTACTTTCGTTCTACAAATTCGTGGTTTAAGCCTAAATCTTCAAAATTACAAAACAATTAGTAATAGAGTCTTCTGCCTTATATAACGGCACTACAAGGAACTATTATATATATATATAATACATGATACAAGTTGCAAAAATAATAGGAACAGGTTTAGCTACAACAGGGTTAATAGGAGCAGGAGTAGGAATAGGTGTAGTTTTCGGAGCTTTAATTTTAGGTGTAGCAAGAAACCCTTCTATGAGAGGTCAATTATTCTCATACGCTATACTAGGATTTGCTTTTTCAGAAGCTACAGGTTTATTCGCTTTAATGATGGCTTTCTTATTACTTTACGTAGCTTAATCTAATTTAACAGGGATTCCCCATTCGACTAGTTCCATTTCATATAATAAGTATATTCTATTTGTAGTTCGTAGTCTTGACCAACTACTATACGTGCCAGCAGTAGCGGTAATATGTATAGTCGGTAGTCTTGAGCAACTACTATACGTGCTAGCAGTCGCGGCATATGCGTATAGCTACTTCTACTTTTTTAAAGTGGGTAGTGTATATAACATGAAAATATGGTAAAGTACGTAAACTTCATATATATATATGAATTTAGTTATAAAAAGCTTAGTTTATAACTTAGATGCCCCACACGCGTGAGGGATTTATTTCCAAGATAGTGCTACTCCTCAAATGGAAGGGTTGGTAGAGTTACATGATAATATTATGTACTATTTAGTATTAATATTATTTGCTGTAGGATGAGTATTATTTTCTATAGTAAGATACTTTGTAGAAACTAAATCACCTATTGCTCACAAATATTTAAATCACGGTACTTTAATAGAATTAATATGAACTATAACACCTGCTATAATATTAATATTAATTGCATTCCCTTCATTTAAATTATTATATTTAATGGATGAAGTTAATGACCCTTCAATGACTATTTCAGTAGAAGGTCATCAATGATACTGAAGTTACCAATATCCAGATTTCTTAGATTCTAGTGACGAATTTATAGAATTTGATTCATATATCGTGCCAGAATCTGACTTAGAGGAAGGTGCTTTAAGAATGTTAGAAGTTGATAACAGAGTAATTGTACCTGAAGAAACACATATAAGATTTGTTATAACTTCTGGAGACGTTATACATTCTTATGCTGCTCCTGCTTTAGGTATAAAATGTGATGCATACCCTGGTAGATTAAATCAAGTTTCTGCATTTATTAACAGATCTGGTGTATTCTACGGACAATGTTCTGAAATATGTGGAATATTACATTCTTCTATGCCTATAGTAATTGAATCAGTAAGTTTAGAAAATTTCTTATCTTGACTTTTGTCGCAATAAGTAGTGTACTCTTGCCCAGTATAGCTGCGGTCGTAGAGCACTCTTTTCTTGTTGTTTACTGTTATCAGGCTATCGCTATAAAAAATAAGGACAGTAAAGTAACTATGAAGAAAAGATTATATACTTACACTAAATCTAAGTGAATTTCTTCTTTCTCCCCTTCTTATGTATTATATAGTACTTTTCACCTTAATGGTCTTCAAAATCAATCCTTTAGCACCTCTTCTCGGCTAAGGACGGACGACAACCGTGATTTACCCATGGAGGACAACCGAGATCTATCGGAGGATGAGGCAGTAGATGACGTAGAATCTAGTAATGCTATTTCAACTCGCCGTACTAGACCGGCGAATTTTCCGGTTGTGGTTAATGTTGATGACCCTAATAGTAAATTACATACAGATGCTATGACTGCTTATTATTATTGAAATAAGTTAAAGAATACACCTAAAGGTCAAGAGAAGCAAGCGGAGAATAAGGCATATCTACAGAATTTCTTAGATAGTCTGCCATCTTCAGGCGCTACCTCTTCATCTAGTTCAGATAATAAATCTAATGTCCCGGCGGTAGCTTCTACTAGTTCGAATGTTCCACCAGTAGCTTCTACTAGCTCTAATACACCGGGGTCTACTAATTCATTAACTACTGGTGCATCAAGTTCTTCTATACTCGAAGATTCACAATTATCTCCTTCATCGGTTAGTGCAAAATCATCAGGTAAACAGCCAGAATCTACTAAACGTAGTCAAGATGATGACAATAATGGTAAAGGTGGTCCTAGTGGGTTTTCAGGTGGTAGTGGTCCCTCTGATCCTAGTGGAGGTTCAAGTTCTTCAGGTTCTAATTCTTTGAAGTCCATGTCAACTGAACAGTTAACAACGAATACTCAACTAATTGGTAGTCCTATAGATTTTGTCATTGAACTTGAATCTACTACTTCAATTTTTGAGGTAATAGATTTTTGAGATGAAATGTAAAAAAATAATTTCATGATTCTCTAGTGTTCCTTGGACAAGTAGGGTTAAGCAGTAAATTTTATAGCAATTTACTTAAAAATCTAAAGCCTTTATAGCTCAACGGTAGAGCATAATACTGTTAATATTATGATAGAGGTTCGATTCCCCTTAAGGGCTTCGTTGGAGATAATGGACACCTAATTTAGCCGATCTAGTCCGAGCAATTCGATAATTACAAAATAAAATACGAAATGAATCAAAATCGTAATCATTTAAATGAAAATGAAAAAGAGGTTATAAAAAATCACGTAACTACTAGTTACAATAATTCAGAGGAATACCCCGCACCTTTAACTGCATCTAGTTTCATTAGTGACCAAAATCAAAATACTGGAGCGGGTAGCAGACATGATGAAGCTGCGCGTACTTTCATGGAAGCGACTAGAACACCGGCTAGCGCTGAAATTCGTTTCAGTGACGCGTTAACTGCACAGAGTGCAGAAGGGAGACGAATAGCTGCTAATTTAGTCGAACAAGATATTGAAAGGATTACTGCTTTAGTATCGTCACAATTACCAGGAGTTGACCGTGCCGCTATAGAAAGAGAAGTGCGTAATCAGGTTACTACAGCATATACAGGTACGGGTCAGTATTTAGGAGGCGTTCTAGTTATGAGAGGTCAAGAAGATAGTTACGAGGAGAGTATAGAGAATGGGGCCGAGTTAGCTAACGCTGTTGAAGAACAAGCAGCAGAGGATGCTAATTCAGGTTTGGAGGCTGAAAGTGGGCCTGAAGGTGAAGTGGATTTAGGTTTTTACTATCCTGAAAGTAATGATGATCAAAATAGTGATTCTAATGATTCAGGTATGGGAGAAGAAGAAGTTAGCGATTCTTCTCAAGATAGTGGTTCTGAAGAAGAACAAATTAGTGATTCTTTCGAAGATAATGGTTCGCAAGAGGCGGATAATGGTTCTTCTGATCCGGCTAATGATAGCTCGGATTATGGTTCGTCGGACTCCGGGGATTCTCCTACTAGCTCAGATTATCATGCTGACGAGAGTACTAAGGGCTATGATTCTGACCAGAGTGAACAATGTTCAACTAATGCAGAATCTGTTAGTGATGGGGAACAATCTGGTACCGGGGCATTCTCTGATCCTAAAGAAGGTTCAGAGGATAAAGCTCATGTTATCGAATCAGATCAAAGTAATCAATCTACTCGGAAGAGAAAATTTGATGGGGAGGAGGATGATTATCCAAATCCTAAACGGCAACGTAAATCCGATTCTGACGATGATAACAACGGGAAAGGTGGTCCTGGTACAGGTTCTAGCGGAGGTGGTCCTAGTGTAAGTGGTCCTGAAGATAGTGGTCCCGGGGATAGTGTAGGTGGTACAGATAATGGTATTTCTAATAAAAGCCTTTTTAAGGATATATCATTATTTTTTTACGGTAAAGAGAGAGATGAAAACTTTCTATCACCCGTAGATTTTGTTATTGAAATTGAACAAGAAGAATGATTGGATATGCCTTCAATCTTTGACTCGTTTGATTTCTAAATTTTTAGAATAAATAGAAATTAAAACTAAATAAAATAAAACCAAAGGGGTATTATCTTAATGGTAAAGAAGAGCGTTACGGCCGCTAAGATATGAGTTCAAGTCTCATATACCTTTAGAATACTTGTATTTTAATCTTTGAACCCGGGAGTCGGGATTCGAGGCAAAATCCAGGTATTCACAATATAAATATATTGTACACGAATAGTTTGATATAAAATAAATAGAATATATGAGTTTGACTTTAATACTTTTTTTAATAGGAATCTTAGGGTTCGTATTTAATAGAAAAAATATCATATTAATGCTTATTTCAATCGAAATAATGCTAGTATCTATAACTTTTTTAATATTAGTAAGCTCTGTAAATATGGATGACATAATAGGGCAAACTTATGCTATATATATTATAGTTATTGCTGGAGCTGAATCCGCAATAGGTTTAGGTATTTTAGTTGCTTTTTATAGATTAAGAGGAAGTATAGCAATAGAATATAAATAATGTATTTAAGTATAATTTTTTTACCCTTATTAGGATCAATAGTTTCCGGATTTTTTGGAAGAAAAGTCGGAGTTAGTGGAGCACGTTTTTTAGGTTGTTCAAGTATAATAATTACAACAACTTTAGCTATCGTTGCATTTTTTGAAGTAGGATTTAACAACAGTCCTGTGTACTTACATTTATTCCCTTGATTAAACAGTGAATCGTTTAACATCGTTTGAAGCTTCCAATTTGATAGCTTAACAGTTTCAATGTTAATTCCTGTGTTAATAATTAGTTCTCTGGTTCATATATACTCTATAAGTTATATGAGTGCAGATCCTCACAATCAAAGATTTTTTAGTTATTTAAGCCTTTTTACTTTTATGATGATCATACTTGTAACAGCTAATAATTATTTATTAATGTTTGTTGGATGAGAAGGTGTTGGGGTTTGTTCATACCTTTTAGTTAGTTTCTGATTTACTAGAATAGCAGCTAACCAAAGTTCTATGTCTGCCTTCTTAACTAATAGAGTAGGAGATTGTCTTTTAACTATAGGTATGTTTGCTATCTTATGATCTTTAGGTAACTTAGACTATACTACAGTATTTTCATTAAGTCCTTATATTAATGAAAACATTGTTACTATAATAGGTATATGCTTATTAATAGGTGCAATGGCAAAAAGTTCTCAAGTAGGTCTTCATATTTGATTACCTATGGCCATGGAAGGTCCTACACCTGTTTCTGCATTAATTCACGCGGCTACTATGGTTACAGCAGGAGTTTACTTATTAATACGTTCATCTCCTTTAATCGAATATAGTTCTACTGTATTATTAATATGTCTATGATTAGGTGCAATAACAACTGTATTTAGTTCTCTTGTAGGTTTATTCCAACAAGATATAAAAAAAATAATTGCTTACTCTACTATGAGTCAATTAGGTATGATGGTTATTGCTATTGGTCTATCTTCATATAATATAGCATTATTCCATTTAGTTAATCATGCTTTCTATAAAGGATTATTATTCTTAGGTGCCGGTGCAGTTATTCATGCAGTAGCTGATAACCAAGATTTAAGAAAATACGGTGGATTAGGGGCATTCTTACCCTTAACTTACTCTGTTATATTAATAGCAAGTCTTAGTTTAGTTGCTTTCCCTTTTATGACAGGATTTTATAGTAAAGATTTTATATTAGAATCCGCTTATGGGCAATATTACTTTAGTAGTGTGGCTGTATACGTTATAGCTGTTATAGGTGCAATATTTACTACTTTATATTCTGTTAAAGTTTTATATCTAACTTTTTTAGCTAACCCTAACGGTAATATAGTTTCTTATAAACACGCTCATGAAGGTGATATATTTTTAAGTCTACCTTTAGTAGTATTAGCTATTTTTTCTATATATTTTGGGTATATAACTAAAGATATTTTTATAGGTTTAGGTTCAGGATTCTTTACAGATAACAGTATATTTATTCACCCTATACATGAAATATTAATAGATACAGAATTTGCTGTACCTACTACATTCAAATTATTACCTTTATTCTTTACAGTGTCATTTACAGCTATAGCTATAATTTATTCAGAATTTTTCCCTAATTTAATAAACAAATTTAAATTATCTAATTTAGGTCATTCTATTTACGGATTCTTTAACCAACGTTTCTTAGTTGAATATTTCTATAATAAATTTATTGTAAACTTAGTTTTAAATATGGGAGGTCAAACTACGAAAATTTTAGATAAAGGAAGTATAGAACTTTTAGGTCCTTTTGGTTTAGAAAAATTATTAATTAAAATTAGTAAAATTATTTCTAGCCTAAATACAGGTGTTGTTACAAATTATGCTTTATTTATATTAATAGGATTTATTGCATATACATCTATATACTATTCTTTCTTACAAAATTTAGATTTATCTTCTTTAGTTTTACTATTTTCTATTAGTATCTTAACACTTTATGGAGGCGAGCATTCGGCTGCTAAAAAATAATGGTAATGACGATGCTTTAAAAAGCATTAATATCTTGTATTCTCAATCTAAATTGTATTCGTTTAAGGTTATATCTGGTTGTCTTAATAATACCAAACAGAATACCTAATATTATAGTATAATACTATAAATTAGAGATAAAAAAAAATAAAAGGGATTTTAGTATAATGGTAAATACATATGACTTTTAATCATTATGATATTGGTTCGAATCCAATAAATCCTAACCATATTTGTAATAAACTTTGTAATAAATATGCGTTCTATTTTTATTTTGATAGTGTTAATTGAAATGAAAATAACCAAGGGTAACCTCAGTATAAAAATAGATGATATAAAATTTAATTTATGGGCAAGCTCTAATTTATGAGGGAAGATTATCTCGCTTTTTAGTATAACTTGTCTATAAGTTAGTATTATAAAGTATCGGTTATAATATTGAATTCAAAGATATTTATTTAGAATTGTTAGTGATCTAATTAAAGCATGTGAAGTTTGCTAAGATCACTAATTAAGATTTATAATTCTTAATTTAATAGCCTTTAAAAGAGGATACCTAAGCAATAATAATTAATTTAGTAGCCTTTAAATTAAACAAAAAGCAACAATAATGAATAATTTTATTTGCTATAGGTAATATTTTTCTTCATCGAATTTAATTGTATACACTACATTCTAGATTTATTTATTATATAATAGGAAAGTTCTATATTTTACGAGCGAAGCTAACTAAGCATTAAGTGAAAAGCGGCGGCTCCCTATTTTTTAATAATTTCTATTTAAACTATAAATATTTATTTTGGCACTATGTTAAACAAAATTTATTAACTATATTAAAATTAATATTTTACTCTAAATATATTTTCATACTATATTAATTTGTGAATTGGCCTACGAAGTTGAGCAAAACAGCCGACTAAATAAATATAAAAAAAAAATTTTTTCCATTAATCTAAT